TCAAAAAAGGGGGGTTCCTCCTTTTATCGTTGTATGTGAAAGACATGTATTCTTCAAAATAGATCGTTTTTTTTAGTTATTATCTATACTTATTTCGTGTATGTGGATAATTTTTTTAATATACTCTTTTTAATATACATTGTTTTTTTACTTTAACATATAAATATATAATAAACATACAAATATATTTATATATACATGTATATGTGATATATATATCACATATACGTATGCGCGCACATCACACATCACATATATAAATGATATGAGGGAAAAAAAAATGGAAGAAAATAAGGGAAAATTAAAATTGATTAAGTCCAGAGTGCTATGTACATAATTCAAAGTAAGGAGTATCATAAGATTTCTGATAAACATAAGTTTTTTATTGGATTTCAATCCAATCAATCAGTTACACAACAAGTTAGGTAATTACTCCCTTCCCAAAATGAACTAGAATACCTAGGTATTTTTTTTTGTTGATTTCTTTTATTATTGTTCCTTTCTAAAAGGATAAAAAAGATAAGAATTGGTGAATCGAGAACAATTTGTAATTATAAGAAAAAAGAGTTTCTTTTCTTATGGAACATACATATCAATATGCGTGGATAATACCTTTTCTTCCACTTCCGGTTACTATGTCAATAGGATTTGGACTTCTACTTATTCCGACAGCAACAAAAAATATTCGTCGCATGTGGGCTTTTCCTAGTGTTTTACTCTTAAGTATAGCTATGGTGTTTTCAGTCAATCTGTCTATTCAACAAATAAATGGAAGTTTTATCTATCAATATCTATGGTCTTGGACCATCAATAATGATTTTTCCTTAGAGTTTGGATACTTGATCGATCCACTTACTTCTATTATGTCAATACTAATTACTACTGTTGGAATCATGGTTCTTATTTATAGTGACAAGTATATGTATCACGATCAAGGATATTTGAGATTTTTTGCTTATATGAGTTTTTTTAATACTTCTATGCTGGGATTAGTTACTAGTTCAAATTTGATACAAATTTATATTTTTTGGGAACTTGTGGGAATGTGTTCTTATTTATTAATAGGGTTTTGGTTCACACGACCAATTGCAGCAAGTGCTTGTCAAAAAGCTTTTGTAACTAATCGTGTAGGGGATTTTGGTTTATTGTTAGGAATCTTAGGTTTTTATTGGATAACAGGTAGTTTAGAATTTCGGTATTTGCTCGAAATAACTAATAACTTAATCCAGAATAATGGGGTCAATTCTTTATTTGCTACCTTGTGTGCTTCTTTATTATTCGTCGGTGCAGTTGCTAAATCCGCACAATTCCCCCTTCACGTATGGTTACCTGATGCTATGGAAGGACCCACTCCTATTTCGGCTCTTATACACGCTGCTACTATGGTAGCAGCAGGAATTTTTCTTGTAGCTCGGCTTCTTCCTCTTTTCATAGTCATACCTTATATAATGAATTTCATTTCTTTAATAGGTGTAATAACACTATTATTAGGGGCTACTTTGGCCCTTGCTCAAAGAGACATTAAAAAAAGCTTAGCCTATTCTACAATGTCTCAATTGGGTTATATTATGTTAGCTCTAGGTATAGGTTCTTATCGAGCTGCTTTATTCCATTTGATCACTCATGCCTATTCAAAAGCTTTATTGTTTTTGGGATCCGGATCTATTATTCATTCAATGGAACCTATTGTTGGATATTCACCAGATAAAAGTCAGAATATGGTTCTTATGGGTGGTTTAACAAGATATGTTCCAATTACAAGAACTACTTTTTTATTGGGTACACTTTCTCTTTGTGGTATTCCACCTCTTGCTTGTTTTTGGTCCAAAGATGACATTCTTAATGATAGTTGGTTGTATTCACCAATTTTCGCAGTAATAGCTTATTTCACAGCAGGATTAACCGCATTTTATATGTTTCGGGTATATTTACTTACCTTTGATGGGTATTTCCGCGTTCATTTTAAAAATTACAGTAGCACGAAAAATGGTTCATTCTATTCCATATCTCTATGGGGAAAAGGAACTCCAAGAGGAGTCAATCCAAATTTACTTTTATCAACAATGAATAAAAAGGTTTCTTTTTTTGCAAAAGAAAGATCGAAAATTGATAATAATGTAAGAAATAGGATACGATACTTTAGTACTTACTTTGGAAATAAATATACTTCCATGTATCCTCACGAATCGGACAATACTATGCTATTTCCTCTTCTTGTATTAGT